TTTTTTTTTGTAAAATTTATTAGTTAATAAATATTAGTATAATATAACTTTTAATTTTTAATTTATAATTAAATTAAATTAATATATTTTAGTAGATTTTTAATTTAAATTTTAAATATAAAAATCTAATTTTATTTTATTATTTCTATCTATTTTTAAGGATTTATAAGATGTTAAAAATTTTCAATAAATATTTAATATATAAATAATCAGATATAATTTTTATCTTTAAAGTTATGTTAATTTATTATTAATAATTATATTATTTATTATACAACAATATTTATATGTTTAAAGATTTATTAATTATTAATAATATATATATATATATAGATATCTGTATGTATATTTATACTAAATATATATCTATAAATAATTTATTAATATATAGACTCATTAACGGATTAAAAATTAATGCTTCCCAGGATTAAATGTTAAACGATTCTCTATTTCTTTTTTTTCCTAAATCCATTTAATTTGATTATGAATTTAAATATTTACATATATAGATCGTATAACGAATCTTTTCTTTTTTGTAATAATTTATATTTAATATTTATAATAGTATTATTTTATTAATTAATTAAAAATATTCTATTATTATTAATATTTTAAATATTTATATATATACACAAATTTCGATGTTTTGAAATCCAAGGTAGAAAGTTGGTAAATTGGATTTAGTAAAAGAAATTTTTTTATGGTGAAAACACCCCCCTAAAAAAAGTGCTTTTTTTTCAAAAAAAAGGCACTTTTTTTCGACCCAAAATTCCCCAAAAAACCACTACGTAAACTCCTATATACCTCTTAACTTTAATGTTTACTTTTTACTTTTTACTTAAAAAGTTTTAATAAAGTGCCTGATTTAAAAGGATTATTTTGATAGAATAAATTATGTGAATTTCACCTTTATTACATATAATAGAATTAAACTATTTCTTGAAATATCAAAAATTTCTGTACATCATATACTAAAATGTAAAAAGATAAGCTAATTAAGCTATTGGGTTCATACCCCACTTATAAAGGTTTTAATCCTTTTCTTTTTAATTAAATTTTACAAATTAATATTTTTATTTTCAATAATAATTGGGTCCCTCATCTCAATTTCTTCGTTCTCATGAATAGGAATATGAATAGGCCTAGAGATTAATCTTCTATCTATTATCCCTCTAATAAATAGAAATAAAAATCTCTTTTCTTCAGAAGCTTCGCTAAAATATTTTATTACTCAAGCATTAGCTTCAACTATTCTATTATTTTCTATTATTCTAATATCAAATAATATTTTTTTAATTTCTCAATTTAAAAGAAATATTATAATAATTTTTAATTCTGCCTTATTAACTAAAATAGGCGCTGCGCCCTTTCATTTTTGATTTCCAGAAGTTATAGAAGGCCTATCTTGATTAAATTGCCTAACTCTTCTTACCTGACAAAAAATTGCCCCTATAATTATTTTAATGTATAACCTAAATTTCTCAGCCTTTTTCTTTATAATTATTATTTTTAGAATACTAATTAGAGGAATTATAGGTTTTAACCAAACTAGAATACGAAAAATTTTAGCTTATTCTTCAATTAATCACATTGGATGAATAATTAGTTCCATATTTCTTTCAGAAACAATTTGATTATACTATTTTTTAATTTATACTCTAATTTCATTAAATATTGTCTTAATTTTTAATTATTTAAATATTTTTTATATAAAACAATTATTTATTGCTATAAATAGCAATTTTATCATTAAATTTTTCTTTGTATTTAATTTTTTATCCCTAGGAGGTTTACCCCCTTTTATTGGATTTTTACCTAAATGATTAACTATTGAAAACTTAATCCAAGAAGAATTTTATTTACTTACCTTTTTTATAGTAACTTTAACACTTTTAACCCTTTTCTACTATATTCGATTAATATATAGAGCTTTAGTTATAAACATAAGAGAAATTAATTATTTATTAAATCTCAAATTTAATCAATTTTGAACTATAGCAAGAAATTTTATCTCAATTATTAGATTCTTAATCTGTACAGTTTTATTTAACTTCCTTTAAGGATTTAAGTTAAATAAAACTCGTAGCCTTCAAAGCTTCAAATAAAGAAATCTTTAAGCCTTAGGGTTAACCCAACTTTAAACTTGCAATTTAAAATCATTTTTTGACTATAAAGCCTGGTAAAAGAATTTTTTAATTCGTTAATAAATTTACAATTTATCGCCTAATCTCAGCCATTTTACCGAATAAATGGCTTTTTTCTACAAATCATAAAGATATTGGAACCTTATACTTTATTTTCGGGGCATGATCAGGAATAGTAGGAACTTCCCTCAGTCTACTTATTCGAGCTGAATTAGGAAACCCCGGAACTTTAATTGGTGATGACCAAATTTATAATGTAATTGTTACAGCTCATGCATTTGTAATAATTTTCTTTATAGTTATACCTATTGTTATTGGAGGTTTTGGAAATTGACTTGTACCTTTAATATTAGGGGCCCCTGATATAGCTTTTCCCCGAATAAATAACATAAGATTTTGATTATTACCTCCTTCTTTAACCCTCCTTCTCATAAGAAGAATAGCAGAAAGAGGAGCTGGGACTGGATGAACAGTTTATCCCCCCCTATCAGCTAATGTAGCTCATAGAGGAGCTTCAGTTGATTTAGCTATTTTCAGTTTACATTTAGCAGGTATCTCCTCTATTCTTGGGGCCGTAAATTTTATTACAACAGTAATTAACATACGATCAACAGGAATAACATTTGATCGAATACCTTTATTTGTTTGATCAGTAGCTATTACTGCTCTCCTTCTCCTTTTATCTTTACCTGTTTTAGCTGGAGCGATTACAATACTTCTAACTGACCGAAATTTAAATACATCATTTTTTGATCCTGCTGGAGGAGGTGATCCAATTCTTTATCAACATCTATTTTGATTTTTTGGGCACCCTGAAGTATACATTTTAATTTTACCCGGGTTTGGAATAATTTCCCACATTATCAGTCAAGAAAGAGGTAAAAAGGAAGCTTTTGGTACCCTTGGAATAATCTATGCTATAATAGCAATTGGTTTATTAGGATTTATTGTTTGAGCTCATCACATATTTACAGTTGGTATAGACGTCGATACTCGAGCTTATTTTACATCAGCAACAATAATTATTGCTGTACCTACTGGAATTAAAATTTTCAGATGACTTGCTACTCTTCATGGAACCCAAATCAATTATTCACCCTCAATACTTTGAGCTTTAGGATTTGTATTCTTGTTTACAGTAGGAGGTTTAACAGGAGTAATTTTAGCTAATTCATCAATTGATATTATTCTTCACGATACCTACTACGTTGTTGCTCATTTCCATTATGTATTATCTATAGGTGCCGTATTTGCAATTATAGCAGGAATTGTTCAATGATTCCCTATTTTTACTGGACTAACATTAAATGAAAAATTCTTAAAAATTCAATTTTTAACTATATTTATCGGAGTTAATTTAACCTTTTTCCCCCAACATTTCTTAGGATTAGCAGGAATACCACGACGATATTCTGATTACCCTGATGCCTATACCCCCTGAAATGTAATTTCTTCTATTGGGTCTCTAATTTCAATAATAAGAATTTTTTTACTCTTATTTATTATTTGAGAAGCATTTATTTCTTACCGAAAAAGAATTTCTTCTTTAAATTTACCTTCGTCAATTGAATGACTTCAATTAATACCTCCTGCCGAACATAGATATTCAGAATTGCCAATACTAACTAACTTCTAATATGGCAGATTAGTGCGATGAACTTAAACCTCATATATAAAGTTTAACCTTTTTTTAGAAAATGGCAACATGAAAAACTTTAACCACTCAAGATAGAGCTACGCCTTTAATAGAACAATTACTATTTTTCCATGATCACGCTTTAATAATTTTATTAATAATTACTGTTATAGTAGGATATATTATATCAACTTTATTCTTTAATAAATTCAATTACCGATATTTACTAGAAGGACAAACAATTGAAATAATTTGAACTATTCTTCCTGCAATTACTTTAATTTTTATTGCACTACCTTCATTACACTTATTATACCTACTTGATGAAGTTAACAACCCAGTTGTAACCGTTAAATCTATTGGGCATCAATGATACTGATCTTATGAATATAACGACTTTAAAAAAGTAGAATTTGATTCTTATATAATTCCTAAAAATGATATAAAAATCTCTAATTTTCGATTATTAGATGTTGACAATCGAATAGCTGTTCCTTATGATTCTCAAATTCGAATATTAGTTACAGCTGCTGATGTACTTCATTCATGAACAATTCCTGCAATTAGAGTTAAAATTGATGCAACACCTGGTCGTCTTAATCAAGTAAGATTTCTTCTAAATCGAACAGGAATTTTTTTCGGTCAATGTTCAGAAATTTGTGGAGCAAATCATAGATTTATGCCAATTGTTATAGAAAGAATTTCCACTGATTATTTTACTAAATGAATTTCTAAAATAAGAGAAGTTTCATTAGATGACTGAAAGTAAGTACTGGTCTCTTAAACCATTTTATAATAGATTAACACCTATTTCTAATGAAAAATTTAGTTAAGTTATAACATTAGTTTGTCATACTAAAATCATTAAATTTTAATAATTTTTAATTCCTCAAATAGCACCAATAAATTGATTAATACTATTTTTAATATTTACTATAATTTTTATTATATTTAATTGTTTAAATTATTTTTCTTTTACTTATAAAAATAAAACTTTTGATATTTGTAAAAAAAATAATAAAATTAACTGAAAATGATAACTAATTTATTTAGATCTTTTGACCCATCATCTGGATTTTATATATCTTTAAATTGATTAAGAACCTTCTTAGGTCTTTTATTTATCCCTTCAATATTTTGATTAATTCCTTCCCGATGAAATTTCCTTTGAATTAAAATTATTACTATTTTACATAATGAATTTAAAATCTTATTACAAAGATCTATCAAAGGAAGAACATTAATTTTTATTTCACTATTCTCATTTATTATATTTAATAATTTTCTTGGATTATTCCCTTATATTTTTACAAGAACTAGACACTTAATCTTAACTTTAGGTTTAGCTTTACCTTTATGACTTAGATTTATAATTTATGGGTGAACTAATAACACAATACATATATTTGCACATATAGTACCTCAAGGAACCCCTCCTATCCTAATACCTTTTATAGTATGTATTGAAACAATTAGAAATGTAATTCGTCCTGGAACTTTAGCAGTTCGACTTGCGGCTAATATAATTGCTGGTCATTTACTTTTAACATTACTTGGAAATACTGGTCCAATAATATCTTTAATTATATTAAATATTTTAATTTTTACTCAATTATTACTTTTAATTTTAGAATCAGCAGTTGCTATCATCCAATCTTATGTATTTGCAATTCTAAGAACCCTATATTCTAGAGAAGTAAACTAATGCATAGTCATAAAAATCACCCATTCCACTTAGTTGATGTTAGTCCTTGACCTTTATTAGGAGCTCTTGGAGCAATAATCTCAATAGTAGGATTAATTAAATGATTCCATTTTTTTAAAATTGATCTTTTTATTTTAGGAATAATTATTACCCTTTTAGTTATATATCAATGATGACGAGATGTCGTTCGTGAAGCAACTTTTCAGGGACTTCACACTCACAAAGTAACCCTAGGTTTACGATGAGGAATAATCCTATTTATTACATCAGAAGTATTCTTCTTTATTTCATTTTTCTGGGGATTTTTCCATAGAAGACTTTCACCTTCAATTGAATTAGGAATAATTTGACCTCCGAAGGGAATTGAAACCTTTAATCCAATACAAATCCCTCTTCTAAATACATTAATTTTATTGACTTCAGGACTTACAGTAACTTGAGCTCACCATAGATTAATAGACGATGATTTTAATCAAACTACTCAAGGCCTATCTCTTACTGTTATTTTAGGAGTATATTTTTCAATTCTTCAAGGATATGAATATATAGAAGCACCTTTTACTATCGCTGATTCTGTATATGGGTCAAGATTTTTTATATCCACAGGATTCCATGGCCTTCATGTAATTATTGGAACTACTTTTTTATTCGTATGTTTAATACGACATTTAAATAATCATTTCTCATGTATCCACCATTTTGGATTTGAAGCAGCTGCTTGATACTGACACTTTGTAGATGTTGTTTGATTATTCCTTTATGTTTCTGTCTACTGATGAGGTAGATATTTATATAGTATAAATATTACTTTTAACTTCCAATTAAAAAATCTAATAAATTTTAGTATAAATAATTTTTATCATAATATATATCGCTCTAATTATCTTTACAATTACAACTATCATAATATCAATTGCTTCAATTATTTCAAAAAAAACTTTTATAGATCGTGAAAAAAGAAGACCTTTTGAATGTGGATTTGACCCTAAAAGATCTAGACGATTACCTTTTTCTGTACAATTCTTCTTAATCGCAGTAATTTTTCTTATTTTTGATGTAGAAATCACATTATTAATCCCCTTAATTCTTACCTTAAAAATCTCTAATATAATAAACTATTTTACTATTACAATTTTTTTCATTTTTATTTTATTACTAGGAATTTACCATGAATGAAATCAAGGAGCATTAAACTGAGCTCATTAGGATAATAGTTAATTATAACATTTAATTTGCATTTAAAAAGTATTGAATATTCAATTTATCTTAAATAAGAAACAAATTATTGTATTTAGTTTCGACCTAAAATTCTGGTGACCCACACCCTTATTTAAGGCTCTTAAATATCTTAAAGAGAGTAAAATATTTATTAATATTCAATTAAATTTTAATTTAATTTAATTAATCGAAACCAAAATAGAGGTATATCACTGTTAATGATTTAATTGAGAATTACTCCGATTAAAGAAATAAGTAATTCAAGGATAAGCTTCTAACTTAATCCTTTAGCATTGAAATATGTTATTATTTCTATTTATATAGTTTAATAAAAACATTACATTTTCATTGTAAAATTAAAAGTTATTTTTTATAAATATCTAAAAATAAAACTATTTCCTTAATATCTTCAATATTATGCTCTTTATAAGCTATTTAGATAAAATATAATAAAAAATAAATATATAATTCAAATTACTAATAAAATTAAATAAATTTTTAAATTATTGTTAAATACAAATTGTATAAATAAAGACCTATTCTTTAATCTATTAAAAATATTTTGACCCCCTAAAAACTCAAATCAACCTTGATCTAAATTTTTATAAATTAATTTTCCTATATAAATTGGGTAATAATTAACACCAAAAGTAGATAAAATTGGTATATTTCATATAGAAGAAAAAAATAATCTCACCTTTAATTGATTTAATGATTTTAAAGAATATCTCAAAGAAAATTTTGAAAATTCATAGCCAATTCAAATACCTAATAAAGTTACAGTTAAAGCCATAGTTTTTATAATAAATGGTAAACAAATAAAATAAGGAGTAGGAAATATTAATCATATTAATATTCTACCTCCTATAATTACAAAAAAAATTAATCCTGATATACCCTTTAGTATTAAAAATCCTTTATCATTTACACAATTTAATGATAAAAAATTAAAATCTCCTATTATAGAATAATAAATTAAACGAAAAGTATAAGATACTGTTAATCCAGTAGAAATAAAAAAAATTAAATAAATATAAATATTTAAAAAATTTATTGATAAAACCTCTAAAATTAAATCCTTTGAATAAAACCCAGAAAGAAAAGGTAATCCACATAAAGATAAATTTGAAATTGTAAAAAAAGTACATGTTAAAGGTATATGAATAACTAGACTTCCTATAAAACGGATATCTTGACAATTATTTAAATTATGAATAATACATCCTGCACATATAAATAATGTGGCCTTAAATAAAGCGTGAGTCAATAAATGAAAAAAAGCTAAATTAAACTCCCCTAAAGATAAAATTCTTATTATCAAACCTAATTGTCTTAAAGTTGATAAGGCAATAATTTTCTTTAAGTCAAACTCAAAATTTGCCCCTATCCCTGCTATAAATATTGTTATTCTTCCAATAAATAATAAAATTATTATTAAATTATCTGATAATAATACATTAAATCGAATTAATAAATAAACCCCCGCTGTTACTAAAGTTGAAGAATGAACTAAAGAAGAAACAGGAGTTGGTGCAGCTATTGCAGCAGGCAATCAAGAAGAAAATGGAATTTGAGCTCTTTTAGTTATAGCAGCTAATACTACTAAATACGAAATTACTTGTATAGATAAATCATTTTTCATTAAATCAATATAAAATACATAATTTCATCTACCATAATTTAATATTCATGCAATAGATATTAATAAAGCAACATCCCCAATTCGATTAGTTAATGCAGTAATTATTCCGGCATTATAGGATTTAATATTTTGGTAATAAATTACTAAGCAATAAGAAACTAATCCTAATCCATCTCACCCTAATAAAATTCTAATCAAATTAGGTCTAATAATTAATAATATTATTGATAATACAAATATTGATACTAGTATAATAAAACGATTTATATTTAAATCTCCTTCTATATACTCTTTTCTATAAAAAATAACTATCGAAGAAATAAATAAAACAAATCTTATAAATAATAAAGATATTCAATCAAAAAAAATTGTTATAACAATTGGACAAGAATTAATTGTTAACATATTTAACTCTAAAATTATTCTATAATCTATAATTATAAATAATAATCTAGATAAAAATATTATTACTCTAAATATTAAAAATAAACCAAAATAAACAATACAAATTGATAAAATTATCTAAAATGAATTTTCATATCTTTGATTCCACAAATCAATATTTTCATTAAACTATTTAAATAAATTCAGAGAGTAAAATATTCCCCCTTTAAAATTAATAAATTTAAAGGAAATCAATGTAAAAATAATAGTAAATATTCTCGACTTAATCCCATTGAATATGAATAAGCACCTGAATATAATATTCCATGTTGTCTATAAGAATATAAATATAAAGAATACACGGCTCTAAAAAAAGAAAGAAATGATAAAGGAATTATACAATAATATCTTCATCTAACTAATCTATTAATTAATATAATTTCTCCTAATAAATTTAAAGAAGGGGGAGCAGCTATTCTAGAAGATCTTAATAAAAACCATCATATAGATATTCTAGGTATTAAATTAATTAAACCCTTATTTAAGAATAGCCTTCGTCTTATTATACGCTCATAAGAAATATTAGCTAAACAAAATAAACCTGATGAACAAAGCCCATGAGCTAATATCATAACTAAAGCCCCTGATAACCCTCAGTAATTTAAAGTTATAATTCCCCCTAAAACTATTCCTATATGAGCTACAGAAGAATATGCAATTAAAGATTTAATGTCAGTTTGACGAATACAAATTAAAGATACATAAACTCCTCCTACTATACTAATTACAATAAAAATATAATTAATTTTTATTCCAATAGATATAAATATAACTATTAATCGTATTAATCCATATCCCCCTAACTTTAATATTACCCCTGCTAAAATTATAGACCCAGATACAGGGGCCTCTACATGAGCTTTTGGTAATCATAAATGAACAAAGTATATAGGTATTTTAACAAAAAAAACTATATTTATACATAAATATAAAGGAACTAAATTTATATAATTATCTATTAAAAATAAATTTAAAGTATAATAATTTCTATAATAATGAAACATAGAAATTATTATAGGAAGAGATGCCAATAAAGTATAAAATAATAAATAAGTCCCTGCTTGAATACGTTCAGGTTGATACCCTCAACCTAAAATTAAAATTAAAGTTGGAATTAATCTTATTTCAAAAAATAAATAAAATATCATTAAATTTAAAGCTCTAAAAGTACAAAATAATGAAAATAATAATAATAATAGTATAAATAAAAATAAATTTCAATAATAATTTTTTAAAAATAATTTTGACCTAGCTAAAATTATTAAAGAACAAATTCAAAATCTTAATAAAATTATTATAAATCTTAATAAATCACACCCAAATATATAACTAATTCTAAATACCAGATAATTAAACCTAAAATTTATAAAAAAAATTATTGTTATAATAAAATAAAATCACTGATTTAATCAAAATCTATTTTTTTTAAATCTTAAAGGGATCATAAAAATTATTATAAAAATAAATTTTATCATAATATATTAAAAGTTTGAAAATAATCATTTCCATGAGTTCGAATTATAGAAACTAATAAAGATAATCCTAATGCCCCTTCACATACTCTTATAGTTAAAAAAATTATTCTAAAATAATATTCAAATTGAAAATATCTCAGATAAATAAATAAATTAAAATATAAAGATAAAATAATAAATTCTAATCTTAATAATATTAATAAAAAATGCTTACGTTTTATACAAAAAGAAATTAACCCTATAAAATACATAATAATGGAAAAAATAAAAAATATTAACATTAGTTTTAATAATTTAAATAAAATATTGGTCTTGTAAATCAAAAATAAGATTATTCTTTTAAAACTTCAGAGAAAGAAGAATCTTCCATCATTAATCTCCAAAATTAATATTTTAATTAAACTATTCTCTGTATTATTATAATAATTTTAACTTTAATATTTTCTATTATATTTATTTTTTTAAAACACCCTTTATCAATAGGAATTACAATATTAATTCAAACAATTCTTGTATCATTAATTAGAGGAATTTTAAATATAAATTTTTGATTTAGCTACATTTTATTTTTAATTATAATCGGAGGAATATTAGTTTTATTTATTTATATAACAAGAATTGCCTCTAATGAAAAATTTAAATTTTCTAATACTTTATTATTATTTATAATTTTTATATTTATAATAACAATAATTATATATATATTAATAGATAATATATTTTTTTATATAATTAGATATTCAGAAAATCTTCATTCATCTTATAATTACAATACTAATCTTAATAAATTTTTAAACTATCCTTCTAATATTATTTTATTTATAATAATTATTTATTTATTCATTACTTTAATTGCAGTAGTAAAAATTACTGATATTAAATTTGGACCCTTACGACAAAAATTTTAATGAAAACACCTTTTCGGACTAGATCCCCTATATTAAAAATTATTAATAACTCATTAATTGATCTACCCTCTCCTTCCAATATTTCTGCATGATGAAATTTTGGATCTTTATTAGGATTATGCTTAATAATTCAAATCATTACAGGAATTTTTTTAGCTATACACTATACAGCTAATATTGAATTAGCTTTTAATAGTGTAGCTCATATTTGTCGTGATGTAAACTATGGATGATTAATCCGTACTCTTCATGCTAATGGAGCTTCATTTTTTTTTATTTGTCTATATCTACACGTTGGACGAGGAATTTATTACAGATCTTATTACTTAACATTAACTTGAACTATTGGAGTATTAATTTTATTTATTGTTATAGCAACAGCATTTTTAGGGTATGTTTTACCTTGAGGACAAATATCATTTTGAGGGGCAACAGTTATTACTAATTTAGTATCAGCTATTCCTTATTTAGGAATAGATATTGTTCAATGATTATGAGGAGGATTTGCTGTTGATAATGCTACTCTTACACGGTTTTTTACTTTACATTTCCTCATACCTTTTATTGTAGCAGCTATAGTAATAATTCATTTATTATTCTTACATCAAACAGGATCTAATAATCCTTTAGGAATTAACAGAAATATCGATAAAATTCCTTTTCATCCTTATTTTTCTTTTAAGGATTTATTTGGATTTATTGTTATAATTTTTATATTAGTTTTATTAACTCTAACTAATCCATATTTATTAGGAGACCCTGATAATTTTGTACCTGCTAATCCTTTAGTTACTCCTGTTCATATTCAACCTGAATGATATTTTTTATTCGCTTATGCAATTCTTCGCTCTATTCCTAACAAATTAGGAGGGGTAATTGCTTTAGTAATATCAATTGCAATTTTATTATTTATACCTTTTATTAATAAAAAAAAAATTCAAAGAACTCAATTTTATCCAATTAATAAAATTTTATTTTGAACTATACTAACTACAGTAATCCTATTAACTTGAATTGGAGCTCGACCAGTTGAAGACCCCTATATTATTACGGGGCAAATTCTTACTGTCACATATTTTTTTTATTACTTAATTAACCCTTTAACAGCAAAAATTTGAGATTCAATTATTTTTAAAAATTAATTAATGAACTTGTTATAAGTGTATATTTTGAAAATATAAAAAAGGGTTATACCCCCTATTAATTTTTACTAAAAAAAATTAACTAAATTATTAGGGAAAAAACATAAAGTTTTAACCCTGCATAAAATATTAAAAAATTTAAAGAGACTGGTAAAAATCTCTTTCAAGCTAAATATATCAACTTATCATAACGAAAACGAGGTAAAGTTCCTCGTACTCAAATTCAAAAAAAAGATATTAATCTTAACTTTAAAAAAAATATTCATGAATAAATATCCCCCCCTAAAAATAAAATAACACAAATTATTCTTATAAATAAAATTCTTGAATATTCAGCCAAAAAAATTAGGGCAAATCCTCCTCTTCTATATTCAACATTAAATCCAGAAACTAATTCTGACTCTCCTTCAGCAAAATCAAAAGGTGTTCGATTAGTTTCTGCTAATCTTGAAACAAATCAAATTATTCTTAAAGGTAAACATAAAAAAATAAATCAGGTATAATCTTGATATTTTATAAATTCTATAATATCTAATCTTAAAGTTAAAAATAAAAAAGAAAGTAAAATTAATGATAAACTTACTTCATAAGAAATAGTCTGAGCTACTGACCGTAATCCCCCTAATAAAGAATAATTAGAATTTGAAGATCAGCCCGCAATTATAATTGTATAAACTCTTATTCTAGAACAACAAAGAAAAAATAAAAACCCTAAATTAAAATTTATAAAACTTGTAAAAAAAGGTATACATATCCATAATAATAAAGATAAAAATAAATTTACAATGGGAGAAAAATAATAAGAATTAAAATTTGATATCATTGGATAAATTCTTTCTTTTCTAAATAACTTAATAGCATCAGAAAATGGTTGAGGTAAACCTATAAAACCTACCTTATTTGGACCTTTTCGAATTTGAATATAACCTAAAACTTTCCGCTCTAATAACGTTAAAAATGCAACACCCACTAAAACACAAATAATTAAAATTAGTATACTCAAAAAAACTAAAATTAAATCTTTAAAAAACATTTATTACTTGTATAAAATACATAATTAAATTCTAAATTTAATGCACTAATCTGCCAAAGTAATAATTAATTTTAATCTTTAATAATAATTATTATTAATATCTGGTCCTTTCGTACTAAAATATTATACAAATTTAAAGATAGAAACCAACCTGGCTCACGCCGGTCTAAACTCAGATCATGTAAAATTTTAAAGGTCGAACAGACCTAAAATTTTAGCTTCTACACCAAAACTTAATTTTAATCCAACATCGAGGTCGCAAACTTCCTTTTCGATAAGAACTCTTTAAAGAAATTACGCTGTTATCCCTAAGGTAATTTTATCTTATAATCACTATTATGGATCAAAAATTCATAAATTAATGTTTCTATAAAAAAAAAGTTTTATAAATTTTTCTATCACCCCAATAAAATAAATTAAATTTATTAACATATAAAATCCTAATAATTTAAAAAAACTTAATTTATAAAACTCTATAGGGTCTTCTCGTCTTTTAAAAAAATTTAAGCTTTTTAACTTAAAAATAAAGTTTTAATTTATTAATATAGAGACAGCTATTTTCTCGTTCAACCATTCATTCCAGCTTTCAATTAAAAAACTAATTATTATGCTACCTTCGCACGGTCAAAATACCGCGGCCTTTTAAAATTCAATGGGCAGGTTAGACTTTAAATTATATTCAAAAAGACATGTTTTTAATAAACAGGCGAAAAATATATTTGCCGAATTCCTTTATATTACCTAAAAATTAAAATTTAAATTTTAATTTTAATTATACTAATTTTATCATTATTTCTAATATTATAAAGTTAAATAATATATTTGAATATAAAAATTAAATTTAATATAAATTTAATATTAATAAAAATTAATTATAACAAACTAATGATGAAAATTTCTAATCCTACAATTTTTTACTATTAAAAATAAATTATAAAAATTTAATTTAAAGCTTATCCCTTAAATTATTTTAATTTTAAAAAAAAAATTACTTATAATAAAATAAATTTTATTTAAAATAAAAAATTAAATTTTTTTCTTCAAAAACTAGATATATTTAAAAACGACTAACATTTCACTACAAAAAAATTATTTTAAATACTTATTTTACAGTAAAATTTATAATTTTTTAGCTCTTTTAAAATCGAGAAAATTAAATCTATAATATTTATTTAATAAACCCTGATACACAAGGTACAAAAATTAAATTCTTCTTTTTAATATTTTAATTTTCATAATATTTCAAATTTATATGACTATACTAATACACTATAATTAATAAATTTTTTTCTTTTACAATAATAAAATTAAAAATATTTTATTTATATATTAATATAATTTATTAAATTCAAATTAAATTGATTTTCACAATTAACTTTTTAATGTAAATAAAATACTTTTTAACAAGCTCTAATTTGTCTCACTAGATACACTTTCCAGTACATCTACTATGTTACGACTTATCTCATTTTAAATGAGAGCGACGGGCGATATGTACATATTCTAGAGCTAAAATCATAAAATTTAATTAAACTTTATTACTTTTAAATCCACTTTAATGAAATTTTTCAAAATTCATACCATATAAATATATTTATTGTAACCCATCTCTTCTTACTTATAAGCTGCACCTTGATCTGATTTTTTTCATAATTATGAATCTTGAATATTTTTATTCTTTTAAAATATTCTAATGACGACGATATACAAACTAATTAAAATAAGTATAATAAATCGTGGATTATCGATTATAGGACAGGTTCCTCTAAATAGACTAAAATACCGCCAAATTCTTTAACTTTAAAGAACATAACTAATACTAATTAAGTTTTTATATTTACATTTATAATAATAGGGTATCTAATCCTAGTTTAATACTAAATTTAATAACTTCATTATTTATAATAAAAATTTTTAAAATTTAAAATTTCACTTAATAAATTTTAATTTATATTTTTATTAACTAATTAATTATAAACTAAAATTAATTAATTGTATTATATGTATAACCGCAACTGCTGGCACAAATTTTGTCAATACTCTTATAAATTTCTAAATCTAATTTTTATTAAAATTTAATACTTCTTACTGCGTTTAAATTAAACTATTTTAATTATCTAAATTAAAATAAATAAATACAAAAATTTACATGTAAAAAAATTCATAAATCAATTAAATAAGCTAGAATAAAACTTTATAAACAAACACATTTAAATAAACATTTCAATAAATTCCTCCTAAATTAATTAATTTAAACCTAAGATAAAAATCAAACATTTTAAAATTTCTATAATGACTATCTTAATATCTTAAAGAAATTTATATCCCAATAACCCCAAAAAAATAATACTCTCCCCCCTGTATTTTCAAAAATAATTATTAACTACCTTAGATTTTCGAAGAGAAAAAAAACGATACTCCC